CACTTTATCTTTATTTCGACTATAAAAAAGTCACTTTATAATATTAGTAAGAAAAATTCACATATTTTTTGTGATTTATCCTACTTGTCACAAGCATATGTATTTTACAAATTATCACAAACCCAAGTTATTAATTTGTCTAAATTTAGATCTGTTCTTCAATATAACACAACGTCTTGCTTCCTTAAGACTAAAATAAAGGACTATTTTAAAACACTAGGAATATTTCATTCGGAATTAAAACATAAGAAACTTCAGAGTTATAGAATCAATCAATGGAAAAACTGGTTAAGATGGCATTATCAATACGATTTATCTCAGATTAGATGGTCTAGATTAATGCCAAAAAAATGGCGAACTAAGGTTAATCAAAGTTGTATGGCTCAAAATAAAAATAGAAACTTAAACAAATGGAATTCATATGAAAAAGACCAATTAATTCATTACAAAAAAGAAAATGATTCGGAACTCTATTCATTATCAAACCAAAAAGATAATTTTAAAAAATGTTATAGATATGGTCTTTTAGCATATAAATCAATTAATTATGAAAATAAAAGTGACTCATTTTTTTCTAGATTACCCTTTCAAGTAAAGAAGAACTTAGAAATTTCGTATAATTCTAACACGTCCAAACACAACTTTGTTGATATGCCCGGCAATCTTCATATCAATAATTATCTAAGAAAGGTCAATATTCTAGATATAGAAAGAAATCTCGATAGAAAATATTTTGATTGGAAAATTATCCATTTTTCTCTTAGACAAAAAGGAGATATTGAAGCCTGGGTTAAGATCGATACCAACAGTAATCCAAATACTAAAATTGGTATTAATAATTATCAAATAATTGATAAAATTGAGAAAAAAGGGGTTTTTTATCTTACAACTCATCAAAATCCAGAAAAAACTCAAAAAAATTCGAAAAAAGTCTTTTTTGATTGGATGGGAATGAATGAAAAAATATTTAATCGTCCCATATTGAATCTGGAATTTTGGTTCTTCCCAGAATTTGTACTACTTTATAATGTCTATAAAATAAAACCGTGGATTATACCAAGCAAATTCCTTCTTTTTAATTTGAATACAAATGAAAATGTTATTCAAAATAAAAACCAAAAACAAAACTTTTTTCTACCATCAAATAAAAAAATAAAGAATCGAAGTCAAGAAACAAAAGAACCCCCAAGTCAAAGAGAGCGTGGATCAGATATAGAAAACAAAGGAAATCTGAGCCCTGTTTTTTCAAAACATCAAACCGATCTTGAAAAAGATTACGTGGAATCAGACACAAAAAAGGGTCAAAATAAAAAACAATACAAAAGCAACACGGAAGCAGAACTAGATTTGTTCTTGAAACGTTATTTGCTTTTTCAATTGAGATGGAACGATGCTTTGAATAAAAGAATGCTCGAAAATATCAAGGTATATTGTCTCCTGCTTCGACTGATAAATCCAACCAAAATTACTATATCGTCAATTCAAAGGAGAGAAATGAGTTTGGATATAATGCTGATTCAGGCAAATTTACCTCTTACAGACTTGATGAAGAAGGGGGTATTGATTATCGAACCTATTCGGTTGTCTGTAAAACATAATGGACAATTTATTATGTATCAAACCATAGGTATTTCATTGGTTCATAAAAGTAAACACCAAACTAATCAAAGATACCGAGAACAAAGATATGTTGATAAAAAGAATTTTGACGAATTCATTCTGCAACCTCAAACTCAAAGAATAAATACAGAAAAAACTCATTTTGATTTGCTTGTTCCTGAAAATATTTTATGGTCTAGACGTCGTAGAGAATTGAGAATTCGAAGTTTTTTTAATTCTTTGAATTGGAATGTCGTCGATAGAAATTCAGTATTTTGCAACGAAACCAATGTAAAAAACTGGAGTCAATTTTTGGGTGAACGGAAACCCCTTTATAAAGATAAAAATAAATTAATTAAATTTAAGTTCTTTCTTTGGCCTAATTATCGATTAGAAGATTTAGCTTGTATGAATCGTTATTGGTTTGATACCAATAATGGTAGCCGTTTCAGTATCTTAAGGATACATATGTATCCACGATTGAAAATTAATTGATAGTACTATATACCCTGTCTCGTATAGAGTATCTGAAAGCAAACAAATGCAAACATGCCTTGTTTTACATCTCATTCGAATCTAATTCGAGTAGACAATACTAAATCAATAAAATAAGGTATTGATTAGATCTAGAAATGAATCAACAGAATCTTCTTCATTTTAGGATTTTAGGTTTCAATTATTCGCTTTTGTGACTGAAAAAAACGTACCTACCACCTTTTTGGATTCCTATCTGAATCAAATTTGAAATTTGATTAATTTATTGGAATTGCTAAAATTAGAGGTTCATAAAGAAATTAAGTCTATATACCACGTTCAAATTACTGGCATTATTATTACTGATCAATAAAATTCTAAAAAATCCATATCTGTAAAATAAAGAAAGGGGAAATTCATTTATGGTAAAAAATTCTGTCATTTCAGTTATTTTTCAAAAAGAAAAGAAAGGATCTGTTGAATTTCAAGTATTCAATTTCACCAATAAGATACGGAGACTTACTTCACATTTAGAATTGCACAAAAAAGACTATTTATCTCAGAGAGGTTTGAAGAAAATTTTGGGAAAACGTCAACGACTGCTAGCTTATTTGGCAAAAAAAAATAGAGTACGTTATAAAGAATTAATTAATCAGTTGGACATTCGAGAGACAAAAACTCGTTAATTTGATTAATTTGAAGAGTTATTTCATTTTCACTTATATGTTTCGATTAAATTTTGATGAACTTCTTTTCACTTTCAGTAATTCATGGAAGAATGAATCGTTAAAAAACTTATGACTGCACCAACTACAAGAAAAGACCTCATGATAGTCAATATGGGGCCTCAGCACCCATCAATGCACGGTGTTCTTCGCCTCATCGTTACTCTAGATGGTGAAGATGTTGTCGACTGCGAACCAATATTGGGTTATTTACATAGAGGGATGGAGAAAATTGCGGAAAACCGAACAATTATACAATATTTGCCTTATGTAACACGTTGGGATTATTTAGCTACTATGTTCACAGAAGCAATAACCATAAATGGACCCGAACAATTAGGCAATATTCAAGTACCTAAAAGGGCTAGCTATATCAGAGTCATTATGTTGGAGTTGAGTCGGATAGCTTCTCATTTGTTATGGCTCGGTCCTTTTATGGCGGATATTGGTGCACAGACCCCTTTCTTCTATATTTTTCGAGAAAGAGAATTGATATATGACCTATTCGAAGCTGCCACCGGTATGCGAATGATGCATAATTATTTTCGTATTGGAGGAGTGGCTGCCGATCTACCCTATGGCTGGATAGATAAATGTTTGGATTTTTGCGATTATTTTTTAACAGGGGTTGCTGAGTATCAAAAACTTATTACCCGGAATCCTATTTTTTTAGAACGAGTTGAAGGCGTAGGCATTATTGGGAGAGACGAGGCAGTAAATTGGGGTTTATCGGGACCAATGCTACGAGCTTCCGGAATAGAATGGGATCTTCGTAAAGTTGATCATTATGAGTCTTACGACGAATTTGATTGGCAGGTTCAATGGCAACGAGAAGGGGATTCATTAGCTCGTTATTTAGTACGAATCGGTGAAATGACAGAATCCATAAAGATTATTCAACAGGCTCTGGAAGGAATTCCAGGAGGGCCTTACGAAAATTTAGAAATGCGACGTTTTGACAGATTAAAAGATCCTGAATGGAATGATTTTGAATATCGGTTTATTAGTAAAAAGCCTTCTCCAACTTTTGAATTGTCGAAACAAGAACTTTATGTGAGAGTTGAAGCCCCAAAAGGAGAATTGGGGATTTTTCTGATAGGAGACCAGAGCGTTTTTCCTTGGAGATGGAAAATTCGCCCACCAGGTTTTATCAATTTGCAAATTCTTCCTCAGTTAGTTAAAAGAATGAAATTGGCTGATATTATGACAATACTAGGTAGCATAGATATCATTATGGGAGAAGTTGATCGTTGAAATGATAATTGATACAACAGAAATAGAGACTATCAATTCTTTTTCCAAATTGGAATCCTTAAAAGAAGTCTATGGGATCATATGGATGCTTGTCCCTATTGTGACTCTTGTATTAGGAATCACAATAGGTGTACTAGTAATTGTTTGGTTAGAAAGAGAAATATCTGCAGGAATACAACAACGTATCGGGCCTGAATATGCCGGCCCTTTAGGAATTCTTCAAGCTCTAGCAGATGGGACAAAACTACTTTTGAAAGAGAACCTTATTCCATCTACAGGAGATACTCGTTTATTCAGTATTGGGCCATCCATAGCAGTAATATCTATCTTTCTAAGTTATTCAGTAATTCCTTTTGGTGATCACCTTGTTCTAGCCGATCTTAGTATTGGTGTTTTTTTTTGGATTGCCATTTCAAGTATTGCTCCCGTTGGACTTCTTATGTCGGGGTATGGATCAAATAATAAATATTCCTTTTTAGGTGGTCTACGGGCAGCTGCTCAATCAATTAGTTATGAAATACCATTAGCTCTATGTGTGTTATCAATATCTCTACGTGTGATTCGGTGAGACCTAAAATTTATCAAAATTCTTTTCTTTCTAGAAACAAGGATAAAAAGATTTGATTGACTATATATATTTTTATTTTTCTTCAGCATTTGAGTTGATGAACTAAACCAGATAGTTATATGAGTGAAAGAAAACGGCTTCTAAATTTGCAGTAAAAAAGTTGAGTCTCATTTCCTATGTACAAGAATCAAATGGTGAAAAAAGTAAACATAAGCAAGAGAGATTGTTTACCCCAAGATTCGTGAATTGTCATGATAGCTTGAAGCGGGTTCAAAAGACCAACTCTATGGAGTTTTTACTGTCTATTACCATAGATGGATTTCCACAACGGGAGGTTTTTGAAACAAAAAATGAGTGGATGGTTAGGAAGACCAAGATAC